TATTCGTATAAAACTATGCCGGATCTTTCCTGAAACATAACCTAGAATCAGATCGTCAATATCTAAACGAATTCGAAACATGCTATTGGGAAGCGATTCGGTAATTAAACCTTCCTGCATCCGTTTTTGTTCTTTCATTCTAGGTAAAGCCTCTTGAAGTATCAACTAAAGGAGGAATAACAGTATTAGACAACCCAGCTCTTTTAGTTTTTTTACAATTTCAAAGAATCAATTTTGAATACAATTTGTCTATGAGAAAGATTACCATATAGAACACAAAATCTCTCCGCCGATTCCTTCTAGTCTAGCCTCTCGGTCGGTCATTATACCTCGAGAAGTGGACAGAATTACAATCCCCATCCCGCCTAAAATTCGAGGAATTCGTTGATAGTTAGAATAGATTCGTAGACCCGGTCGACTGATTCGGTTTAAATTGAAAAGGTTTCTATAGGGCTTTTTTCTAGCCCTTCGGTGTCTCAGCGTTAAAACCAAAAAATTTTTATGGTTTTCGCGCTGTTTTCTCATGTTTTCGATAAAACCTTCTCGTAAAAGTATTTTTACAACATTTTCGGTACTATTAGTCGATGTTATTCGAACCACTCTTTTTTGATCCATATAAGCATTTCGTATAGAGGTTAATATCTCAGCAATAGTGTCTCTACCCATTATGCCTAAAATTGTTGGTAACTCATTATTTGATATAATCAACATGTTTTTTTGTTTATGAATAACTCAAGGTATATGCGTGAGATACAATCTATCTCTTAATCTATATCTATTTTTTTCAAATAACCTACTATAAACATAGTTTTATAATACCTCGGGAGCTAAGGAAACTATTTTAGTAAAATTTTGTTTTCTTAATTCACGGGCGATCGCACCAAAAATTCGAGTTCCTTTTGGATTTCCTTCTTGATCAATAACAACCGCAGCATTGTCATCATATCGTATTATCATACCGTTGTCTCGTTTGAGTTCTTTACAAGTACGTACAATTACAGCTCTGACAACTTCTGATCTTTCTAGGGGCATATTTGGTACTGCGTCTTTGATTACAGCAATAATAATGTCACCAATATGAGCATATTGGCGATTGCTAGCGCCTATGATTCGAATACACATCAATTCTCGGGCCCCGCTGTTATCGGCTACATTTAAATGGGTTTGAGGTTGAATCATACGATTTTAAAATTTTTTCTTTCAGTGCAAAGGACAAAGAAAAAAAAAAAGAAATATTGTTTATCTCAAAAAAAGAAATTTGCAATTTTTTCATAATGAAGAACCTTTTTTGTTGATTGTTCTTTTTATACTTTATCCCGAAATAATGAATTGAGTTCGTATAGGCATTTTTGATGCTGCTATTGAAATTGCCCGTCTAGCTATATTTTCTGTTACCCCATTCATTTCATAAAGTATTCGACCTGGTTTAACAACAGCTACCCAATATTCGGGGGATCCTTTACCCGAACCCATACGTGTTTCTGCGGGTCTTACTGTAACTGGTTTGTCTGGAAATATTCGTACCCATATTTTTCCACCACGACGTACATTTCGTGTCATTGCTCGTCGACCTGCTTCTATTTGTCTGGATGTGATCCAAGTAGGTTCAAGCGCCTGAAGAGCATATTTACCGAAACAAATACGATTCCCTCGATAAGAAATTCCCTTCGTTCTTCCTCTATGTTGTTTACGGAATCTAGTTCTTTTGGGGTTATAGTTGATAGTTGTTTCTGAATTCCATCCCTACTACAGAACCAGACGTGAGAATTTCTTCTCATCTGGCTCCTCGCGACTAAAAGGATTCAAAAAAAATCAAGTTTTCGCGGGCGAATATTTACTCTTCTGTTTCAGTTTTAGACTTTTTGTGTGCCTTCGAAGAATAGATCAATTCATCTGGGCTTCCTTCCGCCATCCCGACTAGCGAATCAGTAAGATTTCCTTTTCCATAGAATCTTTTGCATTCACAGCTTCCATCGTTCCCATCGCTTCTTACTTAATGCTTAGGTCTTAGTTTTACAATGGAGCTCGTCATGAAAGTTGTTCTTGAGTCAATTTTCTCAGTCTTTATTGGCTCAAAGCTCTTGATTTTTGTGTTTTGCTCTAGGAAGAATAAAAGTCATTTACTTAGGATGAATCTTGATTCATGCTATATTACACTGCCCTATTTTAATTTATAAGATGATTTATTGACCTTACATATTGGAATTCTATATCATTTTTTCTCTCGTTCTCTCATCCTTCCGTTTATCTACATTTTTCTTCTATTTTTTGTTTTTACAAAGATTTTTTTCAGAAATAAAAAAGATTTCAGTCGCTACAAAGGTATGATCATTATATCAAATTTTGGCTGATTTTTTAAATTGAGATAATGCGAAGTGATGAGGTGGTTAGTATGTCTCTACTTATTCATTCATACTGGGGAGCTGAGATAATCGTGTTTAATCCTAACCCTAAACAACCAACGAGTCGCACACTAAGCATAGCAATTTTATCAAAAGGT